TAGTTCTACCGTATTCTTTGTTTCAGTTCTTCTGGACCAATCACAAAGACTTTTTTGATGATGGATCTACTACCAGAAATTCAATACGAAATCTCAGCATTCAATGTGTATTCTTCGAAAATTTTATTTTTCAATTATTGAACCATTTTGTTTTACCAAGCCCAACGTTAGCCAGATTAGTCAACATTTATATGTTTCGATACAACAACAAGATATTATTTCTAACAAGTAGTTTTGTTGGTTGGTTAATTGGTCACATTTTATTAATGAAATTATTCCTGAAAGGGGTTGGATTTGTATTTTTCTGGATACGGCAAAGTAAAAATCGTGCTTTTTTAGCGAATAAGTATAAGTACCTTGTGTCGGAATTGAAAAGTTCTATGTCTCGAAGTCGAATTTTTAGTATGATCTTTTTTATCACCAGTGTCTACTATTTAGGCAGAGTACCGTCGCCTATTTTAACTAAGAAACTGAAAGATATCCCCCAAAAAAAAGGGGAAGAAGCTGATATAGAAGAAGCTGATATAGAAGAAGAAAAAACTTTCGGGACTAAACAGGAAGAAGAGGAATTCAAAGAAAAACTTAAAAATAAAAAGAAAGACCCCTTCTGGTTTGAAAAACCTCTTGTGACTCTTCTTTTTGACTATAAACGATGGAATCGTCCATTGCGATATATCAAAAATGATCAATTTGAAACAGCTGTAAGAGATGAAATGTCACAATATTTTTTTTCTACGTGTGTAAGTGATGGAAAACTAAGAATATCTTTTACATATCCACCGAGTTTATTAACCTTTTTTGAAATGATACGCAAAAAGTTGTTTTTGTGCACAGAGGAATATGAAAAACTTAAGGAAGATGAAAAACTTAAAAAGAAAGAGGAAGATGAAAAACTTAAAAAGAAAGAGAAAGATGAAAGACGTAAAAAGAAAGACGCAAAAGCTATGGAAATGTTTATTTCGGCAGCTCGTCAGGAAGCGGAACTTGAAAGATGTCAAAAGGAAGAGAATCTAATGACAGAGAAAGCATTTTTGAGAGTTTTAATAGAACAACTCCCGGATTATGACTCCGAGTCCGAGGTATCCGCGTACAGTCCACAAAATAAAACTAAATTACTATTGTCGCGTATGCGAAAAGTTACTCAAGGGTGGATTAACTATTGTGATTTTAAAGAGAACAAGAAACTTTATGAAGAGAACAAGAAATATTATGACGATGAAGAGAACGAGAAATCAAAGGGAAGTTCCTATTTTGTTAATAAAAAAAAAGGGGGGGATTGAAGATCGACTGCAGTTACTAATTCATGATCTGGCATGTACAGAATGAAAACTTCAATTTTTTTTTTATTTACTATATTATATATAGTAAATAAAAAAAAATTGATACATAAAATAAATACAAGAAGAGATAAAAAGAAATTCGTCCGCGCCCTATATATTTTATCCCCTCTCCTACAAAGAAACTTGTAACACCAACTCCATTAGTAATTCCATCAATTACTTGTCGATCAAAAAAGGAAATTAGTTCAGCTAACCCTCTTATACCCCTAGTTAAGGTTGTTGAATAAAAACTGTCAATGTAACCACGATTATATGACCAATTATATATCACATTTATTATTTGTTCCCAGAAACTTCTCTTAGGACCTATTTTTACAAATGAATTAATTAAGTCTAAATTTGGAAAAGTTGAAAAAACAGGCTTATATAAGAGAGACGCTATAAATATTCCGAAAGACGCGATAGTTACCGAAAAAATCATATTTGTAAAAAAATCATACCAATCCACAGAATTACTCGAGTTTGAATGTAAAAGATTTATCGACGGAGTTAACCATTTGGATAATACATCAAAATATATACCCCCTTGATCAGGAGCAAAAGGAATTCCTATAAATCCGATGAATAAAGTAAATAATACCAATACAAGAAGTGGCAATAGCATAGTATTATCTGATTCATGGGGGTACTGGGAAAGCTTTTTATTGGAAAAATGAGTAATAGTAATAAGGGATCGCATTTTATTTCTTACATTACCATCAATTGCATACGTTTTTTTTGAAAAAAGCAAAGCACTTTCCTTATTATTGATTGATGATAAAACAAAATTTTGTTTTATCGCTTTCGACCCTTCTTTGCCCCATATAGAGATCGAATAGCCCAAGCTATTTTGTTTGCCACTGAAATTTTGCAAATGGACATTTAAATGCCCTTCAAAAGTAAGTAAATATATTCGAAACATATAAAATGCAGTTAATCCTGCTGTGAAATAAGCTATTATCGCGAAAATGGGTGAATACAACCAACTATCATTAAGAATAATGTCTTTGGACCAAAAACAAGCAAGAGGTGGAATACCGCAAATGGAAAGTGTACCTAATAAAAAAGTAGTTTTTGTAATTGGCACATATTTTGTTAAGCCTCCCATAAGAGCCATATTCTGACTTTTATCTGGCGAATATCCAATAATGGTTTCCATTGAGTGAATAATCGATCCGGATCCTAAAAATAATAATGCTTTCGAATAGGCATGCGTAATTAAATGAAATAAAGCAGCTCGATAAGATCCCATACCTAAAGCTAACATAGTATAACCCAATTGAGACATTGTAGAATAGGCTAAACTTTTCTTAATATCTTTTTGAGCAAGAGCCAAAGTGGCTCCGAATAGTATTGTTATTATACCTACCAAAGAAATCAAATTCATTACGTAAGGTAGAGTGGTAAAAAGAGGAAGAAATCGAGCTACAAGAAAAATTCCCGCTGCTACCATAGTAGCAGCGTGGATAAGAGCTGAAATAGGAGTAGGCCCTTCCATAGCATCGGGTAACCATACATGAAGGGGAAATTGTGCCGATTTCGCAACTGCACCGACGAATAATAGGGAGGCACACAAAGTCAGAAATTCGGAATTGACTCCATCATTAGCAATCAAGTTATTGGTTATTTCGAACAAATCCCGAAATTCGAAACTACCCGTTATAAAATAAAAACCTAGGATTCCTAATAATAGACCAAAATCCCCTACACGATTAGTTACAAAGGCTTTTTGGCAAGCATTTGCCGCAATTGGTCGTGTGAACCAAAACCCTATTAATAAATAGGAACACATTCCAACCAATTCCCAAAAAATATAAATTTGTATCAAATTGGAACTAGTAACTAATCCCAACATGGAAGCATTGGAAAAACTCATATAAGCAAAAAATCTCAAATAGCCTTGATCATGAGACATATAATTGTCACTATAAATAAGAACCATTATTCCAACAGTAGTAATTAATATTAACATAATGGACGTAAGTGGATCGATCAAGTAACCAAATTCTAAAGAAAAATCATTATGGATAGTCCAGGACCATACGTATTGATATATAAAACTGCCATTCATTTGTTGAATAGACAGATCGGCTGAAAAAATCATAATGATACTTAGTAATAAAATACTAGGAAAGGCCCATATACGACGAAGACTTTTTGCTGCTGTAGGGACAACGAGAAGTCCGATTCCTATTGCTATAGGAACTGGAAGTGGAACCCAAGGTATGATCCATGCATATTGAGATATATATGCCATAAGAAATTTTTTTTTTTTTTTTTTTATTTTATTGTTTCCAATTCACCAGTTTTTATCTCTTTCGGAAAGAGAAAGTAATAAAAAAAATCAAGATATCAAAGAGTTCAAATATAATTTGAAATTGTAATCATTATGATTTTTTATTCTTTCAAAAAAGAAATATTTCAACTATTCAAATCAAGAAGTTACTATTCGTCAAATGATAAGATAAAGTCATTGGGAAAAATTACTAGTTAGTGATTAACTAAGATATTTAGAAAAATAGAAAATATAAGATTATAAACCATTCCATTATTACGATTACGAAAATTTATATCTCTAAAAATATCTATAGAATAGGGAAAAATAATTATATCAAAAAGGAAAATTAAAGTATTTCATTCTAGTATGAATCATAATATCCGCCAAGAACTTAACCAGATAAACAGAAAAAACTTTATTATTTTAATAAAATTATCCGGAATCATTAACTAATTCGTTGTGGAACTCATTGAGTTGCTTACGCTCCCTCCAACCAATCAAAGAAATTTTGTTTATGGGAACTCTAGGAGATCTGTCATTTTGTTATCCTTGACCTCAGTTCTAATATAACTGAAATAAGAAAGTACGAAAAATGTTCTTTATTTTGAAGTCAGGTATCTCTTAACCAATTAACTACTAACTCATTCTAATTTTAGAATTTTTTTTAGGTATACTTTCTTAATCAATTAGAATTACTAGAAATCAATTTTAAATTACAATAGATTTTGTAAAAAGTAGGTAAGGGTTCTGAAACTTTTCGATTAATTTTTTAAAATTAAATGTAACACGACGAGAATATCCGGAGATTTAAAATTAAAACCTTTTTGATTCTTTTATTATTATTTTATTATTAAAAAAAGCAATTCAATTTTTATAGCAGTAGAACCCGCTGAAACAGATCCGAATAAAGAGCCATAATAGAATTTATATTTCGAATTTTGAACAATAGATGTCTTTCACATTTAACTATAATAAAGAGTAAGCTCTTCATTTTTGAATGGCAGTTCCAAAGAAACGTACTTCTCTGTCAAAAAAGCGTATTCGTAAAAACATTTGGAAAAAAAAAGCGTATTGGGCGGCGGTAAAAGCATTTTCATTAGCAAAATCTATTTCTACCGGGAAGTCCAAAAGTTTTTTTTGCGCGACAAACAAGTAATAAAGTTTTAGAATAATCTAAATTGATATGAGTCGATGAATTGGCTAATTGAATTTAACAATTTAGTAAGAGGAATCTTACTCATTAACTAATATTCTTATTTTGAACTGATCAATATAAAATTTTATTTGATTTTGTGATATGTAGAATCAAAATTTTTCTGTCTAGTGGAAAGTTACTATAAAAAAATTTTGAAGTCCAAGATACGGGGGTTTTATCTCTATGTAGGTTTTTGCAGGATGGGGATTATAATCTTCCCCATCGATTTAAAAAAAAAATTTTTTTGAGTTCTCCGCTTGGATTGAGAACAGACCTTTCTAGTTCCAATTGTTACATTCCAGAAGAGCTTAACTTAAACTGCACGAAAAACCATGACATTGTTAAAACAAAACTATCACCATTCCATAACTAAAGATTCTTCAACGTTCAAATCTAAATTCTTTTTGACTTTTTCAAGAATATTGCATTGAATTGGCTCTTTCAATCTCGACGATTGGATGTGGATGAGCTATTATAATTTCGATCACGCCGCTATGGTGAAATCGGTAGACACGCTGCTCTTAGGAAGCAGTGCTAGAGCATCTCGGTTCGAGTCCGAGTGGCGGCATCTTCGAAAAGAAATAGAATAAATCCTATAATGAATTCAATTCCAAATTTACATTCTATCGTTAAAAGACCTTTTTTTGGTTAGGATTTCTTTTTATGATATTTTTTACTTTAGAACATATATTAACTCACATCTCTTTTTCGATTATTTCTATTTTAATTACAATTTATTTGGTGACCTTATTAGTCCATGAAATGGTAGGATTGTTTAATTCGTCAGAAAAAGGACTGATAGTTACCCTTTTCTGTATAACAGGAATTTTAGCTATTCGTTGGGTTTATTCTGGGCATTTCCCTTTAAGTAATTTATTTGAATCATTAATGTTCCTTTCATGGAGTTTTTCCATTATTCATATGGTTCCCTATTTTACGAACCAAAAAAATCATTTAAGTGCAATAACCGCACCAAGTGCTATTTTTACCCAAGGCTTTGCTACTTCAGGTCTTTTAACTGAAATGCATCAATCCACAAAATTAGTACCCGCTCTCCAATCACAGTGGTTAATGATGCACGTAAGTATGATGGTATTGAGCTACGCAGCCCTTCTATGTGGCTCATTATTATCAATAGCTCTTATAGTAATTACATTTCGAAAAAATGTAAAAATATTTGGTAAAAACAAAAATATCTTAATTGGTCCATTTTCCTTTGGCGTGATTCAATATGTGAATGAAATAAACAATGTTTTACGAAACACTTTTTTTATTTCATTTAGAAATTATCATAGGTATCAATTGATTCAACAATTGGATTGTTGGAGTTGTCGTGTCATTAGTCTAGGGTTTATCTTTTTAACCATCGGTATTCTTTCAGGAGCAGTATGGGCTAATGAGGCATGGGGATCATATTGGAATTGGGATCCCAAGGAAACTTGGGCATTTATTACTTGGACTATATTCGCAATTTATTTACATACTCGAACAAATAAAAATTTGCAAGGCGTAAATTCTGCAATTGTAGCTTCTATGGGATTTCTTATAATTTGGATATGCTATTTTGGGGTAAATCTATTAGGAATAGGGTTACATAGTTATGGTTCATTCACACTAACCTCTAATTGAAGAAAAGACCTTACGAATACAATACATAACATAGGAATCTCGTTTATAACGAGAGTTCGTAGGAGTTTTTGAGAACCTTGTGAATAACTATTTTATGTTTATGGTTCTCAAAAACTCCTAATTATCTAATTAAAATAAAAAATTTTATTAGAATTTTCTTATTATCTTATTGTGTCTTATTATCTTATTGTGTGTGTGTGTGTGTTTTTTTATTAAATTTATTTTACATTTTTTATTTTATTGTATGTATTATTGATGAAAACTATCTATAAAAATAATTAGATAAAATAGCTTCTACCTTGTCAACTGATAGTGCAAAAACAAAATCCGGATAAATACCAATACCTATTACGGGTAGAAGGATACAGATCGAAACAAATAATTCTCGTGGTCCAGAATCTAATAAATTTGATATTGGAACATTAAATTGCTTGTATCCATAGAAAATCTGGCGTAACATCGATAATAAATAAATAGGAGTTAATATCATTCCAATTGCCGTTACAAACGTAATTAATATTTTTGGCATTAAAAAGAATTTTGGACTAGCTATTATACTAAAAAATACTATCAATTCCGCAACAAAACCGCTCATTCCCGGCAATGCAAGAGAAGCCATTGAGAAACTACTGAACAGTGTAAAAATTTTTGGCATCGGGATAGCTATTCCCCCCATTTCGTCGAGATAAACAAGACGTATTCTATCGTAACTCGTTCCTGCTAAGAAAAAAAGTGCAGCACCGATAAATCCATGAGAAATCATTTGCAAAATGGCCCCGTTGAGTCCCGTATCCGTTATGGAACTAATTCCTATAATTGTGAAACCCATATGAGATACGGAAGAATAGGCAATTCTTTTTTTTAAATTACGTTGACCGGGAGATGTTGAAGCTGCATAGATTATTTGAAAAATGCCCATTATGATCAACCAGGGAGAAAATAGAGAATGCGCGTGGGGTAATAATTCCATATTGATCCGAACCAATCCATACGCTCCCATTTTTAATAAGATTCCGGCTAAAAGCATACAGGTACTGTAATGTGCTTCTCCATGGGTATTCGGTAACCATGTATGTAGGGGTATGATCGGCAGTTTGACAGCATAAGCAATAAAAAATCCAAAATAGAATATGATTTCTAATGCTATAGGATAAGATTGATTGGCTGAGGTTTCAAAATTTAATGTTGGTTCATTGGAACCATATAAACCCATACCTGGAACTCCCATTAAGAGAAAAATCGAGCCTCCTGCCGTGTACAAAATAAACTTTGTAGCTGAGTACAAACGTTTCTTCCCTCCCCACATGGCTAGAAGTAGGTAGACAGGAATTAATTCTAACTCCCACATGATGAAAAAAAGTAAAAGATCTCGAGAAGAAAATGATCCTATTTGACCACTGTACATTGCTAACATCAGGAAATGGAACAATCGCGAATCCCGAGTAACTGGCCAAGCCGCTAAAGTAGCTAAAGTAGTAATGAATCCTGTCAGTAAAATGGGTCCTATGGAAAGTCCATCGATTCCGAGTCTCCAGTGAAAATCAAAAAAATGGATCCATTTGAAATCCTGTTCCAATTGGATTAATGGATCGTCCAATTTAAAATGATAAGAGAATGCATAGGTGGTTAAAAGGAGTTCTAATAAACAAATAGAAATAGTATACCACCTGATTACCTTATTGCCCCTATGGGGCAAAAATAAAATTGAGGAACCCGCCAATACCGGAAAAATAACAATTATTGTTAACCAAGGAAAAGAATTCGTGGTAAAGACAAGATACGCTTTGGCCAGAAAACCCCGTACCTCTAAAATCATTATATATCGTTTTTGAGAGTACGGGGTTTTGTCGGTAAAGAGAAATCAAATGGGTGTAAGTGGAGTTTTTTGCAACGTATCAATAAGTCAATAAGCTAGCCCCATACTGCGGGTTGTCTCATGCCATAAATAAACCCGTACACTCAAGAAATCTGTTGGACAGGCGGATTCACACCTTTTACAACCTACACAGTCCTCTGTTCTTGGGGCCGAAGCAATTTGCTTAGCTTTACATCCGTCCCAGGGTATCATTTCTAATACATCTGTGGGGCAGGCTCGTACACATTGAGTACACCCTATACATGTATCATAAATCTTTACTGAATGTGACATTGGATCTATAAAATTTTTGAACGTCATAAAATTTCGATCTAGTAAATTAGTAAATGAGTCATAGATTTATACACCAGACGAATCAATGATTTAGATTTACCAGAACTTGTTTGTAATCAATCTACTTCTGGATCTGCTCATGAGAGAAGGCCAAGATACTTTGATTTCTTACGTTTTAGCAAAAACGGTCATAGGTTTCTGGTTTATACCGCACATGTTAATTTGAATTAGTGAATATTCCTTATTTTTTATTTATATGTAAATACCTATCATTACCACTATTTATTGCTCATTACTATTTATTTAGCAAATTCGATTGATTGATACGAGTTGATTTTATGTTACGATGAATTGATGAAACAATAGCTAAGCCAATAGCTGCTTCAGCGGCTGCAATAGCTATAACAAAAATCGAGAAAATGTCTCCTTTTAATTGGCGACTATCAAATAAATCAGAAAATGTTACGAAATTCATATTAACCGCATTCAGTATAAGCTCAAGACACATAAGTGCTCTTACCATATTTCGACTTGTAATCAATCCATAGATGCCGATGGATAATAAATAGGCACTTAAAACAAGTACATGTTCGAGCATCATTGAACTACTCCTCATCAATTCAATCTCGATTCATTTCAATATGAACAATAATTCAATCGATTCGATTGACTAGAATATAACAAGTCCATAATAAAGAAAAGTATTGGTAATAGATCGAACTAAAACATTGACCTTTTAATACATGAAGAATCTGAAAATTCAAATGGAATTGAAGGAAAATAGAGGAGATAAGACAGAACAACTGAAGTCCTTTTTTCGTATTTATTACTTTACTGACGAGCCATAGCAATTGCACCGATCAAGGCAACTAAAAGAATTATAGAAATAAGTTCAAATGGAAGAAAGAAATCTGTTGATAAATGAATTCCAATTTGTTGACCATTGTTTATCAAATCTTGCTCTATAATTTGGTTTGATCTTGTGGTCCAAATAATACCGTACCATGACGTATCTGAGATAGTAGTAATTAGTGAAACTAAAATACTTGTACAAACCAGTGAAGTGATCCCATCTCCAACGGTCCAAAGATGGAAATCGTTATAATATTCTGAGCCATTCATGAACATAACAGCAAATACAATTAAGACATTTATGGCACCCACATAAATAAGAAGTTGTGCAGCAGCTACAAAATGGGAGTTCGATAGAATATGAAATAAGGATATACACGCAAGAACCAATCCCAATGAAAAGGCAGAATAAATTGGATTGGTAAATAATACTACTCCTAAACCGCCGACTATAAGACCCAACCCTAAAAATACTAAAAGAAAATCATGTATTGGCGCAGGTAAATCCATTATATGTAAAATAGGAAAGAATTAAATTCGAAATGTTTCATGACCTTATTGACCAGACCAGGAAAAAAGACATTACCCTATTTTTTTTTTTACATTCCTAATAGAAATTGAATTAAATACGATACTAAAGGGGTGTTGGTTGCTGTAGATATACTTATTAATTTGAATTGCATCCCGTTTCTCTATACGAAAAAGGGCCGTTCTGAATTGAATTTCTCGATTTTATATATTCTATATTTTATATATATAAATAAAAATACAAATATAGAATATTTTTTCCGATTTTGAAATCATCACAGAACAGATATATGAAGATATTTTCTTTTCAATACAAAGCACGTCATGAGTCTCACTAATCTTTGGTTAGCATTCTGAGTTATTGACTAAGCAAAATGAAAGAAGTTTCGTTCCTTTAGAGCAAAACAGAATTTGAAGAAGTGGTAATTGTTATTGAATCGAGAGTTTTACCCGTGGTTTTTTATTGGATTTGAATTCATAATTGTTTGGATTGTGTAATCTCCAATTATTGACATAGGTAACCGACCCAAAGCAATTTGATTATAATTCAATTCGTGACGATTATAAGTAGAAAGTTCATATTCTTCAGTCATTGATAAACAGTTTGTTGGACAATACTCGACGCAGTTACCACAAAATATACAGATTCCAAAATCAATACTGTAATTAAGCAATCGTTTCTTTCGAATATCAGTTTCCAATTTCCAATCAACAACGGGTAGATCGATAGGGCATACACGAACACATACTTCACAAGCAATACATTTATCAAATTCAAAATGTATTCGACCGCGGAAACGTTCCGATGTGATCAATTTTTCATAAGGATATTGAATAGTTATAGGTAAACGATTTGCGTGGGATAAGGTAATCATAAAACTTTGACCAATATACCTTGCTGCTCGGACTGTTTGTTGACCATAATTCAAGAACCCGGTTACCATAGGGAACATATCGTGAATATCTATAAATAATTTAATGTTTCTTTCTCTTGGTTTAGAAAAGTTTTGAATTGAAAATACCCTATGTCTTCACAGTGAAAGCAGTTGAGAAGAAGTTGTCAATAATAGATTACCTAAAGAAACAGGTAAAAGAAATTTCCACCCAAGATTCAATAGTTGGTCCATTCTCATCCTAGGTAAAGTCCACCTTGTTGTGATAGGAATGAATAAGAACAAAAAAGCTTTAGCTAATGTAATAAAGAGACCTATTGTCGTTTCAAAGACTCCGCGCACTTCATTAATTCCCAAAAGATCTGGCATAAATATGTACGGAATAGAGAGATTCCAACCGCCCAAGTAAAGAACTGTTACAAATAATGAAGAAACTAGTAGGTTTAGATAGGAAGTAACGTAAAATAAACCAAATTTTATACCGGAATATTCGGTTTGATAACCCGCAACTAATTCTTCTTCTGCTTCTGGTAAATCAAAAGGTAATCTCTCACATTCTGCTAGGGAAGAAATTAGAAAAACCATAAACCCTATAGGTTGACGCCATAGATTCCACCCCCAAAAACCATATTTTGACTGCGCCTCGACTATATCAACTGTACTTGAACTGTTAGATAATCATAGTCGATGATAACATCACTGGTCTCATCGCTATTGCAAAACCGTACATGAGACTTTGGCTTCATACGGCTCCCCCATGGCCACAAATAAATATAAGGACTGAATTTTTTCGATATGTTTTGTTTGTAGAGTAGATCGGGTAAAGATACATCGGAGAGTCCAAAATTAGACCAATGCAATTCTGTCTGCTATAAATATATAAATAACAAAAAAGCGCTTCTGAATTGATCTTATCCTTTAGAATTTAAATGGGTCTTTGTTCAGTAATAACTCAATCCTTAAATAAAATACTCATAAAAAATTCAACTTATATCTTTTAATTACGAAAAAAATTCGACATTCTATTAGTTCTTGTATCATGATAAGAATTCTATCTGTATTAATACGGATAAATAAAGAAATTTTTTTTTTTCATTGGAAATGCACTCCATTTCTTTCGTTCTTATTCTTCTTTCTCAAAGAAAGAAATCTAAAGAAAATAAAGGATTACTTCGTTCCTGATAGTACTTTCTTTAATCAGTGGATAGGAGCATACTCTGGATCGGGATCGTGGGGAAGTACTGCTCGATTGTTTCTACTAACTTAAAGCCCCCTTAGGATTCCTTTTTTGCGGAAATACCCTTTAAGGATAACTTACATTATCTCCATTACAAATCCTTTGTGTACCTTGGTATTCCTAACCGTCCACTCATTTTTTCTCGACCCCCGGTATGGTACTACAAACAATAGTAAAAAAAAAAAAAGACTCCATACAGGTTAATCGTTTATACCCGCTTCAAACTACGGTGAATAATTCACCAATTCTGGGGATTCTGCTGCTTATATTTACTTTTTAAAAACTCTTGTACCTAGGGAATGAGACTCAAATTTTTACTGCCAATTTCTAAGCTGTTTTGTTTCACTCATATTACTATCTGGTTTAGTTCATCGCTCTGAATGATGAATACAAAATGAATATATCTATTCAATAGGTTCAATCTTTTTCCTAGAATGAAAAAAAAATAGGTAAAGTAAAAAAGAGCGAATGTTCTAACGAATCGCACGTAGAGAAATTGATAAAACACATGGAGTTAATGGTATTTCATAACTAATCGATTGAGCAGCAGCTCGGAGACCACCTAAAAAGGAATATTTATTATTCGATCCATATCCTGACATAAGAAGTCCAATAGGGGCAATACTTGAAATTGCAATCCATAAAAAAACACCGATACTGAGATCGGCTAGAACAAGGTGATAGCCAAAAGGAATTACTGAATAACTTAGTAAAATGGATATAACCGCTATAGAAGGTCCGATACTGAATAAACGAATATCCCCTCTAGAGGGAAGAAGATCCTCCTTGAAAAGTAGTTTAGTCCCATCTGCTAGAGCTTGAAGAATTCCCCAAGGCCCTGCGTATTCGGGTCCAATACGTTGTTGTATCCCCGCAGATATTTGTCTTTCTAACCACACAATAACTAGTACCCCTATTAGGATTCCCGATAAAGGAGTAAAAATAGGAACAAGCAGCCCTATGAGTCCATAAACCTCTTTTAAGGATTCCGATCTGGAAAAAGAATTGATAGCTTGTTGTACTTTTGTCGTATCAATTATCATTTCAACGATCAACTTCTCCCATAATGATATCTATACTACCTAGTATTGTCATAATATCAGCCAATTTCATTCTTTTAACTAGCTGAGGAAGAATTTGCAAATTGATAAACCCTGGCGGACGAATTTTCCATCTCCAAGGAAAAACACTCTGATCTCCTATCAGAAAAATTCCCAATTCCCCCTTCGGGGCTTCTACTCTCACATAAAGTTCTTGTTTCGACAATTCAAAAGTGGGCGAAGGTTTTTTACTAATGAATCGATAATCAAAATCATTCCATTCGTAATCCCTTGCTCTATCAAAACGCCGTACCTCTAAATTCTCATAAGGCCCCCCCGGAATTCGTTCCAGAGCTTGTTGAATAATTTTTATAGATTCCGTCATTTCACTAATTCGGACTAAATAACGAGCTAATGAATCTCCTTCTTTTTGCCATTGTACTTCCCAATCAAATTCGTCATAACACTCATAATGATCAACTTTACGAAGATCCCATGGAATTCCGGAAGCTCGTAGCATGGGTCCGGATAAGCCCCAATTTATTGCTTCCTCTCCACTAATAAAGCCCACTCCTTCAACTCGTTCCAAAAATATAGGATTCTGCGTAATAAGATTTTGATATTCAATAATCCCTGTTAGAAAATAATCACAGAAATCCAAACATTTATCGATCCAGCCATGAGGTAGATCGGCAGCTACTCCCCCGATACGGAAAAAATTGTGCATCATTCGCATACCGGTGGCAGCTTCGAATAGATCATATATCAACTCTCTCTCTCGAAAAATATAGAAGAAAGGGGTCTGCGCACCGATATCTGCCATAAAAGGGCCAAGCCATAACAAATGAGAAGCTATACGGCTCAATTCCAGCATAATGACTCTAATATAGCTGGCTCTTTTAGGTACTTGAATATTTCCCAACTGTTCCGGTGCATTTACCGTTATTGCCTCTGTAAACATAGTAGCTAAATAATCCCAACGTGTTACATAAGGCAGATATTGTATAATGGTTCGATTTTCTGCAATTTTTTCCATTCCTCTGTGTAAATAACCCAATACGGGTTCACAGTCAATAACATCTTCGCCATCAAGAGTAACAATGAGTCGAAGAACACCATGCATTGATGGGTGGTGAGGACCCATATTGACTATCATGAGATCTTGTCTTGTAGTTGGTACAGTCATATATTTTTCTCCGATTCATTATTCCATTAATTGCTGAAAACGAAGTTCATCAAAATGAATAAAATAATTTAAAACGAATTTTCAATTAACTTAACGAGTTTTTGGCTCGCGAATATCCAATAGATTTATTAATTCTTTATAACGTACTCTATTTTTCTTTGACAAATAAGCCAGTAGCCGTTGACGTTTTCCCAGAATTTTCTGGAGACCTCTCTGGGATAAATAATCTTTTCTGTGCAATTCTAAATGTGAAGTAAGTCTGCGTAGCCTGTTGGTGAAACTGAATATTTGAAATTCAACAGACCCCCTATTTTCCTCTTTTTCTTCTTGCGAAATAACCGAGATGAATGAATTTTTTACCATAATTCTTTGCCCCCTCCCTGTGTTTTTTATTTATTTTTTTTTTTTTATATGGATTTTAGCGATCTGTAATAATAATTCATTTTAATTTGTTATACACAATAAATATAAATTAATCTGGATTTATTCATATACTTCTTTTTTTTTTTTTTTTTATCAATTCAAAAATTTTCGAATATAAATACAAAAAGAGGATAGATGTTCCATTTTGCACCCCAAAATTTGGATTTAAGATGAGAGGATTCCCCCAATTCATTTCTGATCTGATAAAATCATTGAATCAGTATCATGTACCATAATGTAACAAGTGTTACATTATGGTACATGACATGATCCATAAGAAGTGTATCATCAACTACGCGGATACATGTGTATTCTTAACATACTGAAACGACTACCATTATAGGTATCAAACCAATAGCGATTCATGCAAGCTAAATCTTCTAATCGATAATTTGGCCAAAGAAACAATTTGAACTTCATCAAATTTTTTGTATCTTTATCAAGATGCCGTCCTTTATTAAAAAATGGGACACAGTTACTTTCATTGTTACCATTGCAAAATACTGTATTTCTATCCCCAACATTTACATTCTTCGAATTTAAACAAATTCGAATTCTCAATTCTCTACGACGTTTAGGAGATAAAATATTTTCAAGAACAAGCCAATCATAATGATTTTTGTCTTTATTCCTAAAAAATCTTTGATGTCGTGCAATGGATTTATCAAGACCCCACCTAGTAACATTTCGTTTTTTCTTATTTCTTTTTTCCCAATTTCTTTTTATCTTATCAACATTGCTTTTTTCTTGGTATCCTCGATTAGTTTGGTACTTATTTTTATGTATCAGTGAAATAGCTAGGATTTGATACATAATAAATTTCTCATCCCAATTTATAGATATCCGATTTGGTTCAACAAGCAATGTTCCGTTTTTTAGTAATTTTGCAACAGTTAAAGTTTTCGCATTTGGCACTACATCCATACTCAGTTCGCCTCTTCTAATAGAGGCTATGGCAATTTTATTTGGGTTTTCCAATCTAAGCAGTAGACAAAATACTCTGATATTATTGATCATTTTTTCAGTCACAAGATCATCCCATTTTAATTGAAAACCATAAAACCTTTTCAGGAAAAAATCTAATTCCACTATTACAGCGAGCATAGATGGCTTTTTCTTTTTGGTTTTTGTTTTGGGTTTTTGACTGTCTGATCCTCCCGCATTATCTTTTTTCTTTTCTTCTTTATCTTTTTTTTCTTGGTTTGATAAATCCGATCCCTGATTCCCCTTTTTTTGTGTCTCTGATTGAATATTTCCTTGTACTGGCTTCTTTTTTTGAGTTTCTAATTTGTTTTGATTAGAGAATATCTGCTGAAAGTCATTTTTTTGTTCTTCTTCGAGATTGTTTTGTGAACCAAGGTTATCATTTCCATTTAAATTTAAAGTAAGGGAATTTATTGGGATGATCCAAGGTTGCATCCTATATGCATCATAAAGTGACACTAATTCTGGGAAAAACCAATCGTCCATATCAGATATAGGCTTATATTGTATTTCTTCATTCATTTTCATCCAGTTAAAGGAAGTTATTGTTGGATTGGCTAGGTTGATTTTTTTACGAATCAAGCTAGAAAAATAATCCTTCTTATCACTTTGCTCAATTATTTGATAATAATTAGCCAGAGTTTTTTGATTTTTTTTATAAACAGTGACCTCATTTTCCATATTTGTCCAGCGCTTAATATTGATTTTTGTTTTAAAAGAAAAATCAAAAAAATTCCAATCAAAATATTTTCTATCCAAATTTCGATTCGTATCAGAATTTTCTATTAGATAATTATTAAGAGATATATCTACCGGCATATAAACATTTTTAGGATTAGACGTGTTGTAATTATCGAGAAACTCTTTGTCTTCGTTTCTTGATCTAAAAAAATATGATTCCTTCTTATCTTTATAATGAAGCCAGTTATGGGCTAAACGATCATATTTGTAATTTTTCAATTTATTTTTTTGATTCAGTATTGAATCCACTGCAAAATTTTTGTGTTTCTCGTAATGAATTAATTGGTCTTTTTCATCTAAATCAAAATTTGGTGATTTTTTAGTTTGACCTATACAACTTTGATGAATTTTTTTTCGCCATTTTTTCGCTAATAATCGAGACCAGCTAGTCTGAGATAGAATGTATTGATAGGGATAATGTTTTAACGCGTTTTTCCATTGTCTTTTAAAGGAATTCTTTATTCTATCCTTAAGAAAAAGAAGTGTTCCCTGATATTGAAGTAGAGATCTCAAGTGATTTCTGTTAAAACCTAAGGTTTGGGATAATTTGTAAAAAACATATGCCTGTGACAAGGAAGCTGGTTCAGAAAAAATAGGTGAATTTTTGTTACTAATATTAGTATTAGAAAATAATTTTTTTATAGTCGAAATAAAACGAATTGTATTTTGATTTGTTTCATCAATTCTTTCTTGATTTCTTTTTTCGGTTAAATTATATTTCTCAAAAATTTTGTTTTTTAATTCAAGTAATTTAAGAAAGAGTTTTACAACGATTTTTATAATTTTTATTTTTTCTTGAATTTTTTTTTGAATAGATAAAAGAATCTCTATGTAAAGCCTTTCAATAAAAATTTTAAAAAAATAATAACATTTACGTTTTAATCGGGTACTTCTTCTTTTTAATATTTTTAATATATGCCAAATCTCTTTCGGTGATTCTAATCTCTTATCATCACAACTCGTTTCATTAGGACTAATGTTTATATCAGGAATTTGTAATATTTTGTTCTTGTCTTTTTTGATTTTTTCGATTTGATTTCTAATTATATTTGTCCTATCGGACACATCCTTTATTTTTTTTACAGTCGGTGAATAATTTATCCAATCCACGGATTTAATAGACGATTCATTAAAAATCTGATTACTTATTATATCATTTTCTTGATTTGTATTTATACTCGCTTCTTTTATTTCCAATAAAGGAATTGGACTTAGTTTTGGAGATTCTTTATTTAAAAATAGAAATATTTTTAAATAAAGAATCCTTTGTGTTTTTTCTTTTACAACTAAGAGTTTTTTTTTTATTTCTTTCAAAACAGGTTTAAAAAAGGAAGGTCGTTTTCGGGGAGAACCAAAAGGACGTTCAGCTTCCAGTCCCCAAATTGTTAAAAAACAAAAATCATCTCTTTTTCTCTTCTTTTTCATTGGATCTCTATGATCCAATTCTACTTTAGCTCCATGCCAAGGTTCCAGGCAGAAAGGAAATAAAATCTTTATCTGAATACCATCTGTTAACCAATCTTTCGGAAATTCATTTTCTGACAATTGAACACCATTATAAGTGCATTTAACATGCATTTCGTTATGCCACGCTTTCCAATCCTTGTGCCATTCGGGAATTTGAAATAATAACATACGGCCAACATTTTTAATTATTATTAATGAGGGTAATACGATATATTTTCTAAGAATCGATTGGGTTAGTAACAAACAACCTCGCAGTGGTTGAGCATAATCTATAGTATCCCACATTTCCGATATTCTTACCCGCTCATCCTCCGCTCTTTTTTCAACTTGTTTTCTTTTTTCTTTTGTTTCTTGCGTTTTAGAATTTTCAATTTTTGATTCCCTGACTTTTTTTATTCTTATCCAATTTCTGAAAAAAAAATTAAGTAGTTTGGAAATACCAAAATAAGAAAAAAAAGTTACGTCTCCTCTGTCCAAAAAAAGTGGGGAACGCACTCTTGGTTGAAACAAACCCAAAATAGCGGTTTTACTTCGTTGAGCGCGCGTGGATCCCATGATTAGATCTCGGTTATAATCCGATTGTAGTGCATAACGTGTCAAATATAGTTCCTCTGGCTCATCTTTCTTCTCTTCATCGTTATCCTGATTACTAGTATTCTCTGTAGTATTACTAGTATTCCCAATAGTAGTATTGGTAGTTGTCTCGGTAGTAGTACCGGTGGAAGGAGTCGTCTTATCCTTCTCGTCCTCGTCCTCGTCCTCGGTCTCAGTATAAACTAGTACGTATTTTGATTTGCGGGAACGAATACTGGCCTCCGGTTTTGCTTTTTCTTCTTTTTCTTCTCCTTCTTTTTCTTCTCCTTCTTTTTCTTCTCCTTCTTTTTCTTCTCCTTCTTTTTCTTTTTTTTCTTTTTTTTCTTTTTCTTCTTTTTCTTTTTCTTCTTTTTCTATCTTCAGTCGTTCTTCCACTTCGAACTCGTCAAGCAATTTGTATGACCATCGAGGAACCTTTTTTTCAATTTCATTTGTTTGATCATTAGGAATTTCATTATCAACTTTTGCTTCTTCTTCTTCTTCTTCTTCTTCTTCTTCAACTTTTGCTTCTTCTTCAAGGAATTCCTCTCCTAGTTCCCCTTCATCTTCATATAGCTGCTCTGCAAATTCATCAAAATCTTGAGTAAGGAAAACAAAAAGTTTATTTTCACAAATGTTTTTTTTAGAATCTTCCATTGAGGTGATTAAAAGACTGTTCGTGCCTGAGTGTGAATCCACATTTTTTATTGTCCCGCGATGGGGTCCGTTCAAAAAAGGATCATACAATTTAGGTAAGCATTTTTGTTCAGTTTCATCTAAGTATAATCTAGTCCTTTTTTCGAGTATATCTGGATCAAAAGACTCTTTATCTAGTGCTTTATCTAGTGCTTCGATTCGATTGGCAAATTCGTTGCTTAGATTGTTTCGTTTTTGCTCATTGGTATGGACCCAATGATTATATCGCTCTTCTTCGGATACTTTTTCTGTCGTGCACAAAAACAACTTTTTGCGTATCATTTCAAAAAAGGTTAATAAACTCGGTGGATATGTAAAAGATATTCTTAGTTTTCCATCACTTACACACGTAGAAAAAAAATATTGTGACATTTCATCTCTTACAGCTGTTTCAAATTGATCATTTTTGATATATCGCAATGGACGATTCCATCGTTTATAGTCAAAAAGAAGAGTCACAAGAGGTTTTTCAAACCAGAAGGGGTCTTTCTTTTTATTTTTAAGTTTTTCTTTGAATTCCTCTTCTTCCTGTTTAGTCCCGAAAGTTTTTTCTTCTTCTATATCAGCTTCTTCTATATCAGCTTCTTCCCCTTTTTTTTGGGGGATATCTTTCAGTTTCTTAGTTAAAATAGGCGACGGTACTCTGCCTAAATAGTAGACACTGGTGATAAAAAAGATCATACTAAAAATTCGACTTCGAGACATAGAACTTTTCAATTCCGACACAAGGTACTTATACTTATTCGCTAAAAAAGCACGATTTTTACTTTGCCGTATCCAGAAAAATACAAATCCAACCCCTTTCAGGAA